AGAACATAGTTGGAGCAATCAATATTTGTGATGCAACAACGGTTGCATTAGATGCAAAACAAAGGTTCTTTCTTGACCGAACTACAAGTATGGAACTCCATGATATGGAAAGAAAGAATATAGAACCTAAAAGGATAATGGAAGTTGTTCGTCTTTGAATCGAGTTGGACCCTCCAAAAAAGAATAAAAATGAAAGTAAAGGTTTTATTTTTTTGATAGATCGCTTCGATATATCGTAGGGCACTTTTTTTCTTCTCATTCGAGATATTATGGGCAATTAACCAACCTATTAATGTACTGAATCCAATGAGTTAAAAAAAAATAAGTAAAAAGTAATATCAGGTCGTTCGCCCCAAAATGGATTAGATCCTTTCTTTTTATTGAAAAAGACAAGAACTTTCAATTGAACTAAACTAATCCTGTCAATTGGTTTTTTCTTACCGTTACTCTTGTATCTGGGAAAATTGAAACTTAGGTAAGTGTTTTATCAACATATGTAACAAAAGAACATATCTAATTTAGCTCTTTCATGCCTACTATAACTAGTTATTTCGGTTTTCTACTGGCTGCTTTAACTATAACCCCAGCTCTATTGATTGGTTTGAGTAAGATACGACTTATTTGAAATGAATTGAATGAACAATTCATAAAAATGAATATTTCTCTGAGATTCCAGGTGTTCCATGGTTCCTTTACACATCAATTGCCAATTCTTGGTTATTGAGATTCACGGATAATTCAGATTAATATTTAGGGATAGATCTTACCCATCTTTTTATCCCCTCAAAAACCGAAATGATTGAAGTTTTTCTATTTGGAATCGTCTTAGGTCTAATTCCTATTACTTTGGCAGGATTATTCGTAACTGCATATTTACAATACAGACGTGGTGATCAGTTGGACCTTTGATTGAGTAACATTTATTTTTTTTGATTGACCTCCTCCCTGCGGGAGGTCAAATTCAAGTTTCAATTAAACTTTTTTTCTTAAGTTTTTTTATTGTGATTCGACATAACATAAACGGAATCACGCTCTGCAGGATTTGAACCTACGACATCGGGTTTTGGAGACCCGCGTTCTACCGAACTGAACTAAGAGCGCTTTCTTATTACAGGAGATACGACTGTAGTGTAAAGAAAAGGTTTTTTTACCCCCAAAATATCTTGCATACGTATAGCATGCAAAAATGAAAGATTATGTCCAATTTCAATCGATCTTAATTAATCCCTCGTTACTGCCCATAAGAGAAGTAATAGGTAGGGATGACAGGATTTGAACCCGTGACATTTTGTACCCAAAACAAACGCGCTACCAAGCTGCGCTACATCCCTTTTTAAAGTTCTTGTACAGTGTCATTGTACAAAATCCCTGTCTTGTTTTCCACATTGTTATTTTCCCCTCTATCTATATACAATTTTCTTGTCATTTCTTCTTTTTGGTTTCATATAATAAAGGAATTTTATACATCTGAAACCTAACGTATAAAAAAAAATTAAAATTTATCTTATCGGCGTATCGTATAAAAAAAAAAAGAATAAAAATTTATCGGAAATGCTCAGGAAGAAGGGGTCATCTTTTTCTTTTTTAGGGACAGGAAAATCTCATCTATTGGTTCATTGTACATATCTATTTTAGTTAGGAATTCCGCGTAAAGTAAAAAAAAATACAAATGATCTTGAACTACAACATCTGACCATACATATATGTATTACAATAAAGAAGGAGGATTTTCAATGCGAGATATAAAAACATATCTCTCCGTGGCACCTGTGCTAACTACTCTATGGTTTGGGTCTTTAGCAGGTCTATTGATAGAAATTAATCGTTTATTCCCAGATGCCTTGTCATTCCCTTTTTTTTAATTCTAGTTATTAATATGCGAAGAAATGAAGAAAATTAGGGATACAATTCTACGTGACGTGACTAAAATTTCGCCCCTTCCTTTTTTTTTTTCAGTTCTTTAGGATAGGAGGATAGGAAGGAAAGAAAAAGAAAAAGTGTATTGAACCTCGACAAAAATCTGGTGAATCTAAGATCGAATTTTGGGGAACAGAAATAGAAATGTGTATCCACATCTAGAGCAGGATCCACGAAATCATAGCATAGAAAGAAGATACTTAAATGAAATATTGGGATTTAAGATAGGAATAATTGATAGTTAGAAAGAAATTGTATTACTTAATTATTACTTTATTATTAATTATTACTATTACTCTATTAATATTAATTGTAATTATATAATTACAACACATACAACACAACGAAATCTTTAGCTTTAGAAATGAAAATGGAATTTCAAGTTAGTAACTTCTATTGATTTTCTTATTGATTTTTTTGTTCTTTTATTCTTCTTCAGTTCGGGTCGAAAATAGAAGAAGTTAAGTCGATCCAAATCAAAAGGGGGTTCATGGCCAAGGGTAAAGATGTCAGAGTCAGAGTTATTTTGGAATGTACCAGTTGTGTCCGAAATGGTGTCAATAAAAAATCGCCGGGTATTTCTAGATATATTACTCAAAAGAATCGACACAATACATCCAGTCGATTAGAATTGAGAAAATTTTGTCACTATTGTCACAAGCATACGATTCATGGGGAAATAAAGAAATAGATGGAACGGAACGTGTGCGCGATCTTTCCAAGGAACAGGAAGAGGAAGAACTTAACATATTTAACTTAACATATCATATTTAACTTAACATATATAATATAACATATATAATATACATAATATATACAATACAAATCAAACCCGATTTCATTTTCATATATATATATATATGATGTGTATTATATATGATATGTATAATATAAACGATGCGAATCAAAGCCTATTTCGGTCAGATCTGAAATGAATAAAGAAATAGAATTTTAGAGATAAGGAATAAACCATGGATAAATCCAAGCAACCTTTTCGTAAATACAAGCGATCCTTTCGTAGGCGTTTGTCCCCAATTGGATCGGGGGATCGAATCGATTATAGAAACATGAGTTTAATTAGTCGATTTATTAGTGAACAAGGAAAAATATTATCTAGACGGGTGAATAAATTGACCTTGAAACAACAACGATTAATTACTATTGCTATAAAACAAGCTCGTATTTTATCTTTGTTACCTTTTCTTAATAATGAGAAACAATTTGAGAGAGCCGAGTCGATCCCCAGAACTACTGGTCCTAGAACCAGAAATAAATAAACATACTCCTCAATTGACTCAAAACTCCAATCGGAACTCAAGCTCAGATTGATGTTTTGTTCAAAAGACCTAGAATCCCGATTTTTTTCTTGTGTTATAAGAAATCAAAAATGGGGGAAGAAGAAATCTTTTTTTTATTGAAACATGTTCGTTCATTCCTACTACTTATCTTACTTAATTTTTTTTATTCTATCTTCCCGGAGTTCATTCTCCGGGGAATTCTGTTTCAATTTCAATCATTTCTGTATTATATTTTATAATATCATATCCTTTATTTGATAATCTTATTGGAAATCATGTAAAGACAATTCTTATTTGATATAGATATTTGCGCAAGTATTTTACGATTAAGAAGCAATTGCTTCTTGTACAGATTTTGTATTAATCTACTATAATTATAGAATACCTTATTCTCACGAATTACTGCATTTATTCGAGTGATCCACAAACTACGAAAATCCCTCTTTTGCCTGCCTCTATCTTGATGAGAGGAAAGCAAAGCTCTCATTTTCTGTTGAGTAGTCGTTCGAGTAAGTCTTGAATGAGCCCCAATAAAGGTTGATGCAAATAAACGAATTTTTGTTCGACGTTTCCGAGCTGTATATCCTCGTCTAACTCTGGTCATTGAATCAAATTAAACCTTAATGAATAACTAATTGATTTCTCTTCTTTCAGTCATCCTTTACCCCCCGTCAATTAATAACAAAACGGATTATTCCGATATATAAAATATAAATTCCAATGGCTTTTGCTACTATGACTTTCCCCAACCACGATTTTTTATTCCTTCCAGGCATTTCGCCTGGAAATAAGAAATTCTAACGATACCAAATAAAAAAAAATAGTGGGTTCCATCGTTTCTATGGTTACTTTTTTTTTTAAACGGTGAGGTCCTCTCTATACACCGGAGCCTCTTCTTTCATTTTATCAAATGTTATTGTTAACTTGTATAGTTCACACTCTTTGGCTCTACCCATCAATTATACAGTAATAGTTCTTTTCACAATAAGAGTTATCCATACAGTGACGGCATTTAATTATGAAAGTTGGCTAGGTAGCTGACCCTCTTAGTCCGTTCTTTCAAGAATAGGAGTATAACCTTTTTGCTTCTTATAATACCATTTCCTCCGCTTAATGGATGACCATTTGCTCCCAATGGGGAATTGCTTTTCATCTCAAATCTAGGTGATTGGATTTGCACCAATGTAAACCATAAATTCCAAACACAATATAGGTATATGATAGATCTTCTCTATCTATCCTATTCATTGGTACTGGTCATTGATACTGGAAAATTGTCTCATTTGTTCGAACTCATGATCTGAACGAGTCGCACATACACCCTAGTGCATGTTCCTCGACGCTGAGGACATCCTCTAAGAGCGGGAGATTTCGTGACATTTCTTATTGGCTGTCTTGTGTTTCTAATAAGTTGTTTAATAGTTGGCATGCCGTATGTATATATAGAATTCTAGAATGGAATGGGTTGGTTTAGATCGATCTTAACCTGATGATTGATGATCATGAATTTTTTTTTCTATTCAATATCAAATCGCAGAAAATTCGAATTATGGTTTGAAATGGATTTACATGAAATCCCTAGTATTTTCATTTTCGACCGCTACAAGATCAACAATGCCATGAACTTGGGCTTCTGTTGCTGACATAAAAACATCTCTTTCCATGTCTTCGGATACAACCCATAAAGGATTACCCGTTCTTTGTACATAAACCTTTGTGAGGGTTTCGCGAAGTTTCAGTAGTTCTTCCGCTTCCAGGATAAATTCGCCTGCTTGTGCTTCATAAAAAGAACTAGCAGGTTGGTGAATCATAACCCTGATGATATTGATATAACATCATGAACGGTTCTTCTATCTTGCATGATTGGGCTAAAGTAAGGGATAAAAAAAATATAAGAAAAAAACCGTACAGGCATCTTTTGTGCATACGGCTCTACAATGGAATTTACTTTTTCTTTTTCTTCTCTTCTATTCTATTGAAGAAAGAAATAGAATCCATCCGATCCAGATCGTTGAATGATCCATTTACCACCCTTCCTTTCGTAGGAGTAAAAAAAATACTATGATGGTTCTGTTGCTTTATATATTTATTTTGTCTGGGATTTAGCAATCCCAAAGTTCCTTTCTGATACGATCAAATAAGGAAAAAAATGATCTTTTTTTTTTTTCATTTTTGTACTTTTTATTTCATAACATAAATATCAGAAAGAGAATTCCGGTGTGGAAAAGAATGGTTTGTGACGCTGAAATGTACCCCCGACACATAAGATCAAATCCGAAATGACCTCTGTTTCATACTACTATCTCGACATAAAATCTCATGTTATGAAAAAAACAATAATGGTTTGCTCATATCGAACTCGAAGTGCCATGCTATTATTACTTATTATTCATATTCAATATGGGAAGGCATAGTCTTCCTTTTTTTTTTTTCAAATAAAAAAACTCATTGGCGCCAAGCGTGAGGGAATGCTAGACGTTTGGTAATTTCTCCTCCGACCAGAATGAAAGATCCCATTGAAGCGGCTAATCCCATGCATATTGTATGCACATCGGGTGGCACAAATTGCATAGTATCATAAATGGCTATTCCTGGTATTACCCATCCGCCGGGAGAGTTTATAAATAAATAAAGATCCCTAGTATCATCTTCTATACTGAGATATACCATGAGACCAACAAGTTGATTCGAGATCTCGCTATCAACTTCTTGGCCTAAAAAAAGTAATCTTTCTCGATAAAGTCGGTTGATTAGGACAAAATTGGTTCCCTTAGGAACCGTACGTGCACCTTTGGATGCATACGGTTCAAAAAAAAATTGCGAAAAAAAAAAAAAGAATCAATGTGTCGATTCCAGTTCTATTTCTTTTTTTTCTGTAACAGGTTTTTGTTTTTCTAATGAAGGGGGTTTTCTTCTTCTATTTTTCAAAAAACATAAGATGAGTTTTTGTTCCCTTACCTATAAAAAAAAAAAAAGAATTTACTGAACTTATTGAACTAACCTCTCATTGATGTATTGTTTCATCGAGATTCAAATCACGATGTCATTTTATTGTTCCTGAATGGGCCCTTTCAATTTTTTTAGGTTCATCTTTGTTCTACTCCGGGAAAAGGTCTGCCCGAATTCTATTTGTACATATAGGGCAAATGATCTCAGTACCACTTTTTTTTGTTACGACTTCTTTTTCAATTTGTTTCATGTCTTCTCCAAACTATTCGATGTATTCATCATACTACTCCATTGGTTGGCAGTTTGAGATCGCTCCTATAGTAAGTATAAGAATCGTTTATGATACAAGTGGTAATCGTACATATATTATCAATTTGTTACCAATTTGGTATTTTCTGAACGGAGCCTGGAGACTTTATTTTATCAGTCCAAGTCAACCATAAATTCTTCTAATTGATAATATTGATCCCCAATATAAATTGATCTAATTGTACTTCACGCTCCAAATGATTGATGGTTCACTCAATCTCAATACAATATTTCTTGGGCGAAACAGAGGATATCTCGATCGGGGGAGAGAACGGGTAAATCCCATATGACCCAATATGTCTGACAAGTCGCACTATACGTCAACCCAAACTGCATCTTCCTCTCCAGGACTCCGAAAAGGTACTTTTGGAACACCAATGGGCATTAAATTAAAGAAAAAAAATTAAGTACTATACTTCACTTTAATATGGAAACGTAATAATGGGTTTATTGTCTTCATCCTTTTTTCTGTTTATTCTATTTTCTAGATAGATTGATTGGAAGGTTTATAGAGTAAGATAGAATGAATAAAGAAAAATTTTAACGAACGGAGCAATCGATCGTTCGAATGATAAACAAGTATCTATGCATTCGTTCCCACAAAATGGGACCAATTCTCCCATTGCGTATTGGTACTTATCGGGTATAGAATAGATCTGCTTCTCTTTGTTCTTATGAACAGAATTGTTCCGTTATTTTCAATGGAACGGAATAAATATTAACTCTTTCTCATACAGAATCCACTGAAAAGGTTAGGTACTTAGGTACATAGTATAGTCCTTTCCAATGCGATAAAATAAGGTGATATAGTGTCTATTTATCTTTGATAAAGGGGTATTTCCATGGGTTTGCCTTGGTATCGTGTTCATACTGTCGTATTGAATGATCCCGGTCGATTGCTTTCTGTCCATATAATGCATACAGCTCTAGTTTCTGGTTGGGCCGGTTCGATGGCTCTATACGAATTAGCGGTTTTTGATCCCTCTGACCCTGTTCTTGATCCAATGTGGAGACAAGGTATGTTCGTTATACCCTTCATGACTCGTTTAGGAATAACCAATTCGTGGGGTGGTTGGAGTATTTCAGGAGGAACTATAACGAATCCGGGTATTTGGAGTTATGAAGGTGTCGCAGGGGCACATATTGTGTTTTCTGGCTTGTGCTTCTTGGCAGCTATCTGGCATTGGGTGTATTGGGATCTAGAAATATTCTGTGATGAGCGTACGGGAAAACCTTCTTTGGATTTGCCCAAGATCTTTGGAATTCATTTATTTCTCTCAGGGGTGGCTTGCTTTGGCTTTGGCGCATTTCATGTAACAGGTTTGTATGGTCCTGGAATATGGGTGTCCGATCCTTATGGACTAACTGGAAAAGTACAATCTGTAAATCCAGCGTGGGGCGCGGAAGGTTTTGATCCTTTTGTTCCGGGAGGAATAGCCTCTCATCATATTGCAGCGGGTACATTGGGCATATTAGCAGGTCTATTCCATCTTAGTGTCCGTCCGCCTCAACGTCTATACAAAGGATTACGTATGGGAAATATTGAAACTGTACTTTCTAGTAGTATCGCTGCTGTTTTTTTTGCAGCTTTCGTTGTTGCTGGAACTATGTGGTATGGTTCAGCAACTACCCCAATCGAATTATTTGGTCCCACTCGTTATCAGTGGGATCAGGGATACTTTCAGCAAGAAATATATCGAAGAGTTAGCGCCGGACTAGCCGAAAATCTGAGTTTATCGGAAGCTTGGTCTAAAATTCCCGAAAAATTAGCTTTTTATGATTACATTGGTAATAATCCGGCAAAAGGGGGATTATTCAGAGCAGGCTCAATGGACAACGGGGATGGAATAGCTGTTGGATGGTTAGGACACCCCGTCTTTAGAGATAAAGAAGGGCGCGAGCTTTTTGTACGTCGTATGCCTACTTTTTTTGAAACATTTCCGGTAGTTTTAGTAGATGGAGACGGAATTGTGAGAGCCGATGTTCCTTTTAGAAGGGCAGAATCAAAGTATAGTGTTGAACAAGTAGGTGTAACTGTCGAGTTCTATGGTGGCGAACTCAATGGAGTTAGTTATAGTGATCCTGCTACTGTAAAAAAATACGCTAGACGTGCCCAATTAGGTGAAATTTTTGAATTAGATCGGGCTACTTTGAAATCCGATGGTGTTTTTCGTAGCAGTCCAAGGGGTTGGTTCACTTTTGGGCATGCTACGTTTGCTTTGCTCTTCTTTTTTGGACACATTTGGCATGGGGCTAGAACCTTGTTCAGAGATGTTTTTGCTGGTATTGATCCAGATTTGGATGCTCAAGTGGAATTTGGAGCATTTCAAAAACTTGGGGATCCAACTACAAGGAGACAAGTAGTCTGATACAACATTGCTCTGGTATCTTTCACCTCTATTTTTTTTTTGATTTGACATAAGGTACCGGAGAAATCTTGATTTGAATCACCATTTATTCTTTGACTCTTTACTTTTCTTTATATGGTAAATGATCCCAAATGAATAGGTGTGGAAGCTATAATTGTAAACCACGATCGAATCTATGGAAGCATTGGTTTATACATTCCTTTTAGTCTCGACTTTAGGGATAATTTTTTTCGCTATCTTTTTTCGAGAACCGCCTAAGGTTCCGACTAAAACTAAAAAAATGAAATAATTTTTCATTATCTCAATTGAAGTAATGAGCCTCCCAATATGGGAGACTCATTACTTCAACTAGTCCCCGTGTTCTTCGAATGGATCTCTTAGTTGTTGAGAGGGTTGCCCAAAAGCGGTATATAAGGCGTACCCAGTGAAGCTTACAAGTAAACCAGATATGGAGATGGCGACTAGGGTTGCTGTTTCCATTTTTAGATAATTTCAAGATCACAATGGATCTACGATAAGATCGTTTATTTACAACTACAACGGAATGGTATACAAAGTCAACAGATCTCAACCAATGAATAGTATTTTATGGCTACACAAACCGTTGAGGGTAGTTCTAGATCTGGGCCAAGACGAACTACTGTAGGGAATTTATTGAAACCGTTGAATTCGGAATATGGTAAAGTAGCACCGGGCTGGGGGACTACACCACTTATGGGGGTTGCAATGGCTCTATTTGCGATATTCCTATCTATTATTTTGGAAATTTATAATTCTTCCGTTTTACTGGATGGAATTTCAATGAGTTAGGTTCATAAGAACTGGAAAGTCCTAGTTTTTCAATCAAAAAAATTACTTTACTTAAGAAAGACTCGGATTTCTAGACCATTCTGGTAGTTCGACCGTGAGATTTATTTGTTTCGGTATTTCCGGAATATGAGTGTGTGACTTGTTATAATTGATCCTATTGATAATACAGAAAATGGGCCTGTCATCTCTATCAAGATGATTCTACCTCGTCGGATATTTATTCTAGTATCTGGAGCACGGAATATATAGAATAGATCAAGAAAAGAAATATTTGAACTATGATTCATACCTACTATTTACTATTCAGACTTCGCAACCGGACTCAAAAAAAATTCAAATAGGTATTTC